ATTTTCCATCGCCAAGGAAAAACACTCTTATCGCCTATCAGAAAAATTCCCAATTCTCCCTTTGGGGCTTCAACTCTCACATAAAGTTCTTGCTTCGACAATTCAAAAGTCGGCGAGGGTTTTTTACTAATGAATCGATAGTCAAAATCATTCCACCCGGGATCCCTTACTCTATCAAAGCGGCGGATTTCTAAATTCTCATAGGGACCTCCCGGAATTCCTTCTAGAGCCTGTTGAATAATTTTTATAGATTCGGTCATTTCATTGATTCGTACTAAATAACGAGCTAATGAATCACCCTCTTTTTGCCATTGGACTTCCCAATCAAATTCGTCATAAGACTCATAATGATCAACTTTACGAAGATCCCATTGTATTCCAGAAGCTCGTAGCATTGGTCCCGATAAACCCCAATTTATTGCTTCCTCCCCACTAATAATGCCTACTCCTTCAACTCGTTCTAAAAAAATTGGATTACGTGTAATAAGCTTTTGATATTCAGCAATTCCTGTTAAAAAATAATCGCAAAAATCCAAACATTTCTCTATCCATCCATGAGGTAAATCAGCAGCGACTCCTCCGATACGAAAAAAATTATGCATCATTCGCATACCGGTGGCAGCTTCGAATAGGTCATATATCAATTCTCTTTCTCGAAAAATATAGAAGAAAGGTGTCTGTGCACCAATATCTGCCATAAAAGGGCCAAGCCATAATAAATGCGAAGCTATACGACTTAATTCCAACATAATCACTCTAATATAGCTGGCCCTTTTAGGGACTTGAATATTGCCTAACTGTTCTGGTGCATTTACAGTGATTGCTTCTGTGAACATAGTAGCTAAATAATCCCAACGCGTTACATAAGGCAAATATTGTATAATTGTTCGGTTTTCCGCAATTTTTTCCATCCCTCTGTGTAAATAACCCAAGATAGGTTCACAGTCAATAACATCTTCACCGTCTAGAGTAACAATGAGTCGAAGAACACCATGCATTGATGGGTGGTGAGGTCCCATATTGACTATCATGAGATCTTTTCTTGCAACTGGTACAGTCATAGGATTTTTGCTGATTCATTCTTCCATGAATTTTTGAAAGTGAAAAGAAGTTCATCAAAATTGAAGCGAATAATTTATTTTCATTCAAATTGTAATTCAAACTGACTTTTCAAATTAACGAGTTTTTCTCTCTCGAATATCCAACGCACCAATTAATTCTTTATAACGGACTCTATTTTTTTTTGACAAATAAGCCAACAGCCGTTGACGTTTTCCCAGAATTTTTCTCAGACCCCTCTGAGATAAATAGTCCTTTTTGTGCAATTCCAAATGGGAAGTAAGTTTACGTATCTTATTGGTGAAACTGACTACTTGAAATTCAACAGACCCTCCGTTTTCTTTATTTTTCTCTTGCGAGATTATTGAAATAAATGCATTTTTTACCATAAAAAAATTTCCCCCCCCCCCCTTTTTTTTTCCCTTTTTGCATATATGAATTTTATTCATCAATAAGAACAATGACTTTTAATTTAATGGAAAAATCGGAATTTATTTATGAACTTTTTCTTTTATCAATTCCAATTAATCAATCAAATTTTTAATTTGATTAGGATAGTTATAAAAAAAGATAGTCTATTTTACCAGTCATAAAAGCAAATAGTTTAGTACAAAGATTCTATTTATTCATTTCTAGATCTAATTGATACGTCATTTACTTAGTATCCAGTATCCTAGACTGGGATATAAGACAGGGTATATGTGGATCTGGTTACTTACATATAAATATATGGGAATATATAGGAAAAACTGACCATCACCGAATTGTTAATCGGGGATACAAATATATCCTTAACATACTGAAACGGCTGCCGTTATTGGTATCAAACCAATAGCGATTCATACAAGCTAAATCTTCTAATCGATAATTAGGCCAAAGAAAGAACTTTAATTTAATTACTTCATTTTGATAAAGATCCAAATGTTTACTTTCATCCAAAAATTGATCCCAGTTTTTTATGTTGTTCTTCTTGGAAACTACTGGATTTTTGCCCACACTATTCTTATTCTGTAAATTGAAATAAATGAGAATTCGCAATTCTCTACGACGTCTAGACGATAAAATCTTTTCAGGAACAAGCAAATCATAATTAGTTTTGGCACTATTTCTAGTTATTATTTGATGTCTTGGAATGTATTCATCAAAATTCTTCTTATGGACATATTTTAGTTCTCGATATCTTTGATTAATTTTGTGCTTACTCTTATGAACCAATGAAATATTTATGGTTTGATACAAAATAAATTGTCCATCATTTTTTACAGATAGGCGGATGGGTTCAATAATCAATACCCCCCTTTTCATCAATTCTGAAAGAGTTAAATTTTTCTGAATCATCATTATATCTAGACTCATTTCTCTCCTCTGAATAGAAGATATAGTAATTATGATTGGATTTATCAGCCTAAGCAGGAGACAATATACCTGGATATTATTGATGATTTTTTGATTCAAAGAATCATCCCATCTCAATTGAAAAAGCAAATGGCGTTTCAGCAAGAGATTTAGTTCTGCTTTCGTGTTGCTCTGGTATTGTTTTTCTTTTTGCATAACCGATTCTTCATGATCTTCGTTAATATCTTTATCTTTTTCTTGGTTTGAGAGAACGGATCCAAGATTTCGTTCGATTGCGGGTTCTTTTTCGCCTTGATTTTTAGTCTTTAATTCATCTTTTTCCTTTGGTAGTCTAAAAAAATGGATCTTTTGATTTCCATCGGTGTTTTTATTTCCACTACCATTTTCAGTTCTATTAAAAGCCAAAAGAAGTAAGTTGCTTGGTATAACCCACGGTTTTATTTTATATGTATTATAAAGTAACGAAAATTCTGGGAAGAACCAAAGTTCCAGATTTGAAACGGGTCGATTTAAGATTTTTTCATTCATTCCCATCCAATCAAAAAAGCTTTTTTTATCATTAAGTGGATTGATTTCTGGATGGGAATGAATCGTAAGATAAAAAAGACTTTTATTCTCAATAGGAGTTATATTACGCTTAGGATCGATCTTGATCCAGTCCTGAATATTTACTTTTTTTTTAATAAAAAAGTTGAGAATGTTCCAATCAAGATATTTTCTATATGGATTTTTTTCCAGATAGATAATATCACGCCTTCCTAGAAAATTATTTATAGCCATATACTCAAGTATATCAAATAATTTATCTTTCTGCGTGGTGGAATTATCAGAAATCACTCGTTGGAATGCCCATCCAGAAATATAGGAGTCCGTCTTTGTTTCCAAATGAATAGATTTATCTGATAAGAGATCATATCTATAGTATTTTTGAAAATTCGATTTTGGATTTGATAATGAATAATTCTTTTGTTTTGGAGAATGAAGGAATTGGTCTTTTTGGTAGAAATTTAAACCTTTATTTTGAGACGTAAAATGTTGATTGATTCCATTTCGCCATTTTTGTGGTACTAATCTAGACCATCTAATCTGAGATAAATCATATTGAGAATGACCTCTTAACCAGTTTTTCCATTGATTCATTCCCGAATTTCTAAATTTAAGTTTATTATACTTTAATTCGGAATTAAATATTCCTTGTCTTACAAAAAAATCTTTTATTGCAGGCTTAAGAAAAAAAGATGTTCCATGATATGTGAAGACAGATCTTAACTTACACAAGTTAATAACTTCGGTTTGTGATAAGTTGTAAAATACATATGCTTGTGACAAGCATGATAAATCATAAAAAATATCTGACTTCCTTTTCCGACTAATATTATTAGTAACTGACTTTTTTTTAATCGAAAAAGGGGGAATTTTATTTTTATTTCTTTTATTCATTCTTTCTTGATCTCTTTCATTATTGTAAATGTATTTATCAAGACTTTTTCTTGTTGATTCGATAAAAAGTTTTATATTTCTTCTGGAAATAGTAATGATGCATAGAAAGATATTTCTGTAGATTTTTTCAATGAAAATTTGAAAAAAATAATGTAATTTATTTATTATTATTAATCGAACATTTCTTCTTTTTAATATTTGCCAAATATTTTGTGGTGATTTCAAATTATTATTTTGATTTTTTTTGTTAAGACTATTATTTATTCCTGGAGTTTCTTTTTTTTTATCTTTTAGAATTTTTTCTATTTGATTTCTGATTAGGCTTGTTCTATCACTAATATTTTTCATTTTTTCCTCTGTCAGTGAATAATTTGGCCAATCTGTAGATCGAATTTGACTAAATGATTCATGAATTATCTGATTGCTGATTATAGAATCCTTTTCTTTTTTAGTTTCACTTGAGTCATATGCTTTTCTCAATCGAAATATATTTAATCGGGGGATTACTGTTTTTAGAAATAGAACGCTTTTGATAATCCATTTTTTTGTTTCTTTTGAGCCTTTTATAACTTTTATAACTATAACAAATTTTATTTTTTCTTTTAAAATTCTTAGAACGACAAAATTCTTCTTTTTCCATTTTCCTATTTTTCTCTCGAGTTCGTTAAAAATGGGCGAAAAAAAGGATGGTCGTTTTCGGGGAGAACCAAAAGGAAGTTGAGCTTCCATTCCCCAAACCGTTAAAAAACAAAAATCATCTTTTTCTTTTTGTCCTTTCTTTTTGATTAGATCTCGATGAGAGGTTCGTAACTTCGATTTGTGCCAAGGTTTCAAACAAAAAGGAAATAGGATTTTTATCTGAATCCCATCTGTTAACCAATTTTTAGGAAATTCTGTTTCTGATAATTGAACACCATTATAGGTGCATTTAACATGCATTTCCCTCTTCCATTCCTGTAAATCCTCAGACCACTCAGGAAATTGCACTAATAAAATACGCCCAATATTTTTAGCTATTATTAATGACGGTAATATAATATATTTTCTAAAAATCGATTGGGTTATTAACATGGAACCCCTTATTACTTGTGCAAATGGAATGCTATCCCAGGTTTCCGCTATTTCTATCCGGACTTTTTCTTTTC